AATCCAAAAAAGTATAATATGAAAATGAAAGAAAAAGGCGGATGGATCCGCTGTTCCAATTTCATCTATATCGAATTTGAATATCAGAATAGCGGATAGAATCCTGATTCAATAGGTTAGGTCCACTTACTTTTTCTTTTGTTGATTTCTAATCTAATCTTTACAATTGATTTCTTATTTGATTGGGTTGGACAAAAAATTTGGCGATTTAAGAGCCAACTTATCATTTTTTTTATTAATATAATAAACAAATGAGAAACTCTATAACTCTAATTAATCTACTATAAACCATTCGAACTTATTCGAATTTAATTCGAAATTTTATTATAGATCTAGAATTTTTGAATTTAACTATATTTATTACAGATATCAACTATATTTATTACAGATATCAATAATATCTATATTCCCCCCTTCAATCTATTCTCCTAGAAATACTACCATTGAAGTTTTATGAAAAAAGGGCAAAGCCCCCTATCGGATTTGAACCGATGACTTACGCCTTACCATGGCGTTACTCTACCGCTGAGTTAAAAGGGCTTCCATTCCTAAATGAGCCAGCAGATAGATAATATCTATCTATGGAAATTGATTCCAAATCAAATCTATCTAAAGTAAATAGAAATCGAAATAGATTCGAATCAAATTCTTATATGAAGTAAACTTATAATCATTCATAAACGAGAAATTGCATTTACCTAATGAATAGAAACTCAATTAGTGAATATAAATTAGCGAATATAGGTAATTAGTCAATTTAGTCAATTTCTTAAGAAATTTCTAGCCCTTAGAGAATTCTAAATTCTATTTAATAATGAAATTCTATTGAAATTAGAATAAATCTAGAATATTAGAATGAATAATGGAATAATGTTGATTAGAATGAACCATTCATGAATAGAAAAGAAATGAGGAATCATCAAAGAGGGAAAGATCTTTCGAATGTAGTCCTACCATTTCGTTATATTGACAATTTCAAAAAAACTGTTCATACTATGAGCATAGTATGCTGACAAATGTGCCCCCATCGTCTAGTGGTTTAGGACATCTCTCTTTCAAGGAGGCAACGGGGATTCAATTTCCCCTGGGGGTGGGGTATTACGAAAGGAAGTGGATCAGGGATTATTAAGAAATATGGAATTTCTTCTTCCTGGGTCGATGCCCGAGCGGTTAATGGGGACGGACTGTAAATTCGTTGGCAATATATATGTCTACGCTGGTTCAAATCCAGCTCGGCCCAATGATTCACTGATCCGCCATGAAATCATATTACCTTCTTGTTCTGTTTTATTCTGTTTTATAGAAATGCCTGATACAAAAAACGAAAAAGACAAAAAAAAGAAATCCAAATTTCTGCTATATCTTTACTTGCTATATCTTTACTTGTATTTTATTTACTTTCTTTTTTTTGTCTTTTTTTCCCACAAATTCTGATCTTGTTAATGACCTAGATTCATATCAAGATTTCTAAATAGAAAGTCTAAGAAAAAGAATAATATAAAGATAGAAAGAAAAAAGAAACCTTCTTTCTTTTCATTGAAAGATTGATTATCAATCGATTTTCTTTATTTGAAATAACGAAAAGATGACTAGTAATTTGTCTCATTATCACTAAAGTGGATATCCATGTGGATATCCTCCCACTCGCCTCTCTCTTATAACGAGTAACGAGGCCGATTCCAATTCCAAATCGAAATAGAAGGGGTTTGAATGAAATCATAAGAATTTCTGTACACTTTATTTATTTTATATTTTAGTTTCTTGGGATTGTAGTTCAATTGGTCAGAGCACCGCCCTGTCAAGGCGGAAGTTGCGGGTTCGAGCCCCGTCAGTCCCGATGGATTCAAATCCAATAATCCAACCAAAAAAATATATCAATTACGCTTTCGATTTTCTTTTCTCTAAAAAGGGGACAAATAGTAGAATTTTTTTTCTCAAAGAGAAGGGGGTCCCTCCCTTTTCTTTTATTTTGATTACTTTTTTTTCATCAAAGTAAATAGAAAAATGGGAATTCCACTTTTTTTAACTATTTTAACTAAATAGTGACGGAGACGGATCGAGACAGAATATTCAGGATTTCAAGAGATACCGCGCCGAGTTTGGCTTTTTCGATTTCTCCGAACCTGCGTAATGAAATCGAATCGAGTACCATATCTTATCTTTCCCGATCGTACATACACTAATCCAATTTTTCTTTGTACGATGCAAGATGAATCGAATTTCTTTGGAATTCTTTTAATTGGAAAAATATCTTCTTTTTTGACTCCGATTTTGCTCAATTACTAATTTGAATTTAAAACAATCTATCTCATTCAAATTGTACACTAAAGTTTTGCTATATTCTATTTATTCCATTACTAATCTTTATCAAACCCTTTTCCAATAAGATTAGATAAGGAGTTTAGAACTTCACTTCCCTTTCTCCATTTCGCTTCTATTATTTGTTTGGATTTGTTTGGAACCAATGTAAGTGGAAAGGAGGTTAGATGATACTTGGTGAACTGATTGGATAAAGAAGGCAATAGTAGTTTTTTATAGAAAAAAAGAATCAAAAAGAATTTGAAATAAAATTCAAAAATGAAAATAAAGTAACGAAATTCTCGATTGGGTCAAGAATCCTTTTTTGGATTCGGTATGAATAAACGATCTTTCTATGTTATACTATTCAATTCTCGACGAGGAATCCATTTGATAGGTTAGGTATTCTTATTCATGATATTTATCCGATTCGATATCATCGAGATAGAATTTATCTCATTGAATTTAGAGGCAAAAAAATTATCATCTCTATGGGATTAAATCCCGAGTTATTGTGAAGTAAAGAAAAATAAAAGGATGAGATTATGGAAGTCAATATTCTTGCATTTATTGCTACTGCACTATTCATTCTAGTTCCTACTGCTTTTTTACTTATAATATATGTAAAAACTGTTAGTCAAAGTAATTAATTTGAACGCAAGTTAACATTTTAGTTCTTAATTAATATCAATGATTAAAAAGAGAAACAAAAAGGATTCCAAATTTTTGTTTTAGCTGAAATGTGCTGTCCGGACTAGAATCAGCAGTATCCTATGAGATCCGATAGTATGGGTAGAAAGAAATATATATTTCTTTACTGCCTGCCCATACTATCTATTTTTTTTATTCGAGTTTAGAAAGTTGTACTGTATAAAGATATAGGTTTAATAGAAATCAATCGAAAATGGCATCTTCATTTTCATATATTTAGATATTAATGAACTATATGGAATGTACATAAGGTCCCAATTCGATTTCTTTTCCTCATCCGTTTGATTTGTGTTCATTCCAATTAATCTTATTCCCAAATAGTCGAGCAAATAGTCGAGGGGTACTTCTGGCTCTTACGATTCGAATTCCTGGAATTCTGTGATTATTTTGAATTTCCTATTGAAATTTGAATAGGAATCCTCGAGTCTATTGAAATAATCAAATCAAAGAAAAGGAAAAAAAGAGTCTAGATATATTCTTTTAATAGAATATATTCTTTTAATATTAATAATAGAAAATCAAGAAATCTTTTTTTAGCATTCTTAAAGTGATTAAACGATTATCAAATCATCCAAAGAATGGAGTTTTAGAAAAACTTTTCAGATTTCGTGGAAAAGCATTAGTAAACTCCGGCGGTTTTGAATCTTTGAATCATGATATGAAATGAGTCAAGTCAATAAAGTAAAGCATAAATAAATAAATAGGATTTCAAAAATACTAAATCAAATAGTAAAGTTAAGTAATAAGCGCGCAACGAAATATGCGACTTCTTTAAGAAAATATCTTAGGATGTGTATTATCTCGTTGGAGGACCACTATGTATATCTGATTCCCGCGGAAATCATTTACAGTTATTTAAATAGAATGAAATAACTTGAAATTTTCAAAATGAATAAAGGAAAGACTCTCTTTTCTCTTTGAACAAGAAAAAGCCAAACAAATAAAAAGTCAAAAGGGGTTCCTCTATTCCTACCTCTATTCCTACTAGGAATGTCAATATATAACTCTGGTAAGGGTGGGTCGGTTTAGCGAAATCGAAAATTTAAGAAGAAGTTGTTTGGGATAAATTTCCCCTCATTTTTATTTCTTTTACTTTCGAAATAGGAATTTTTATTTTTATAAGTAAGGGGTCTTTTTCGTCTATTCTTGAATAGAATAGATTATTCAACCCCAATCCGACTCCAATAGAATTTCGAAATGAAGATTTTTTTGAATTCAATTTCGAAATTGAATTAATTGAATTGAAAAGTCTTTGCAGAATGATCTATAAAACAATTGATAGAGTTCAATTTCTCAACTCAATTAGGAGTACCCCTAGAGTCCACTTCTTCCCCATACTACGAGTGAAAGGGAAAATGTAAAGACTACCATTAAAGCAGCCCAAGCGAGACTTACTATATCCATGTGAATTATGTCCCCTATCTCTATGAATATGAAGATATTCTTCCAGTATTGTTTACTTTGTTTATTGTTCACTAATAATAGTAGTCGAATCGCCGGTGTGGAGTCAAAAAAAAAGGATTTTGACTAATGCCATTGATGAAATAATACAAAAAATCCAATTTATCTTAAGAAGTTCTTATTATATTATTTATATATTTTTGTTTTGGTAGAATCGGTAAAGATGAAGCAAAAATAAAAATAGGCAGCAACCAATCTCAAGGGTCCTTTTTTTCCTCCGCGTGCTGATTGGGAAGCAATTGCAGCAGTTATATCAGCAAAACCAACTAAGGCATTTCGTGTCTTTTGTTGATCAGACGAGGCGACACCCAAGATTCGAACTGGGGAACGAGGAGTTGCAGTCCTTCGCCTTACCACTCGGCCATGCCGCCCAATAACTATCGACTGTGAATTCATGCTCTTCTCTGTTTAATAGATATTGTAATACAAGATAGATATATTTGTCAACCCCAGAACCTAAATTCTTATGCGAATATCTAATGGTAAATCTTAGATTTCTATTCAATGAAAATTGAAATAGAAAATGGATT